TGATTCAAAACTTTTATAGATGGAGCTAACCATTGGGTTAATATATCTGCTCTCTCGTGATTGAAAGGAATTCCTAAACATCCAACAAATAAAGTAAATAGACCTAATATAATTAGGGGAAGTAACATAGTATTGTCCGATTCATAAGGATAGAAATAAGTCTTTTTATTCTTAAACTGAGCAATACTAATAAAAGGTCCCCCCATGCTTGTTACATTTTCATCACTTTTATCTAATTTTTGTGTAAAAAAGGAAGCATTTTCATTATTCTTCAAACTAAAATTTTTGTTAATTTTTTTTGAACCTCTTTTACCCCATAGAGATAGGGAATAGGAAAGGGTATTTTGTTTACCACTGTAGTTTTGAAAATGAACATTTAAATGTCCCTCAAAAGTAAGTAAATAGATACGAAACATATAAAATGCTGTTAATCCTGCTGTTGACCAAGCTATTATTGCGAAAAGCGGTGAATATAACCAACTATCATTAAGAATTTCATCTTTGGACCAAAAACACGCAAGAGGTGGAATACCAGAAAGAGAAAGTGTACCTAATAAAAAAGAAGTTTTTGTAATGGGTACGTGTTTTGTTAAACCTCCCATAAGAACCATATTCTGACTTTTATCTGGAGAATAACCAACAATAGTTTCCATTGAATGAATAACAGATCCGGATCCTAAAAATAATAATGCTTTTGAATAAGCATGAGTAATCAAATGAAATAAAGCATTTCGATAAGACCCCATACCTAGAGCTAACATCATATAACCCAATTGAGACATTGTGGAATAGGCTAAGCCCCTTTTAATGTCTTTTTGAGCAAGAGCTAAAGTAGCTCCTAAAAATACTGTTATTATTCCTATCAATGCGATAAAATTCATTATATAGGGTATAACTATGAAAATAGGAAGAAGGCGAGCTACAAGAAAAATTCCCGCGGCTACCATAGTAGCAGCATGGATAAGAGCTGAAATAGGGGTAGGTCCCTCCATGGCATCAGGTAACCATACATGAAGTGGAAATTGTGCAGATTTTGCAATTGCCCCGGTAAATAATAGAACGGCACATAAAGTAGCAAATATCAAATTAACCTCATTATTCGAAATCAAATTTTTGAATATTTCAAATAAATCTCGAAATTCGAAACTACCCGTTATCCAATAAAAACCTAAAATTCCTAATAATAAACCAAAATCGCCTAAACGATTAGTTACAAACGCTTTTTGACAAGCATTTGCCGCAGCAGGTCGTGCAAACCAAAATCCTATTAATAGATAGGAACACATTCCAACTAATTCCCAAAAAATATAAATTTGTATCAAATTTGAACTAGTAACTAATCCTAACATGGACGTACTGAAAAAACTCATATAAGCAAAAAATCTCAAATATCCTTGATCATGAGACATATAATTATCACTATAAATAAGAACCAGAATTCCAACAGTAGTGATTAATATTGACATAATAGAAGTAAGTGGGTCAATCAAGTATCCTAATTCGAAAGAAAAATCATTATTAATGGTCCAAGACCATAGATATTGGTAGATAGAACTTCTATTGATTTGTTGAATAGACAAATTGATTGAAAAAATCATGACTATACTTAACAATAAAATACTCTGAAAAGCCCACATACGGCGAAGATTTTTTGTTGCTGTCGGAAAAAGAAGAAGTCCCACTCCTATTAACATAGGAACCATAAGTGGAAGCAAAGGTATGATCCACGCATATTGATATGTCTGTTCCATAAAAAGTTTTTTAATTCGTACTTAATTAATTTTTTCCGATTCACCGGATCTTTGAAAAAGTCAATATAAAATAAAAATATGCATTAACTTAAACGAGCTTCAATATTATTTTATAATTTTAAATTTTAATTTATTCTGAGTATCCGCTAAATACTTCAAATATTCAAATAAAGAAGTTCTAATTGGTCAAATGATATAAGCGAGATTCATTACGATTGTCAAAATTATAATTAATATAAAGAAAAACAAGGGGTTTTTTCATTTCATTAAGCAGGACTGAGGTTTATATCTTACACTAAATAAATTTCTTATGGAATAAGAAATAAAATGTAGAACAAGGACAATCGAAAAAAATAAATAGAAAAAAGTTCAATCAATTTTTTTTATAGAGCACGGTATCTTCTATAGATATAGCTTGAAAAAAAATAACATATCTTTTATCCTATAGCGAGAAGCTATATTTCTTTTTCATGAAGAAAACATAATATTTGTTATAAAATAAATAGATAATGAACAATAAGCAATGAGTACACTAGATGTCTTTCACATCCAGCTAAACTAATAATTTTCATTTTTAAATGGCAGTTCCAAAAAAGCGTACTTCTATATCAAAAAAGCGTATTCGTAAAAATATTTGGAAAAGGAAGGGGTATTGGACAGCGTTAAAAGCTTTTTCATTAGGAAAGTCTCTTTCTACAGGAAAGTCAAAAAGTTTTGTTGTGCAACAAACAACTAAATAATAAAAAAGATTGGAATAATCGAAATTTACTTAACTTAAAAAATTATTCAAGTTTTTTTATTCTGAAATAAGATATTGACAAACCAAAAGCATAAAAACAAGATACAAAGTTTCCCTTTCTTTTTAGTATATTTTATAATTTACAAGGTGGGGAGTCTTATTTCCCCATCAACTAAATTAGGTTTCTCGCAATTCCAATAAAAAAACTGTTTTTTAGTTCTAAAACCCTTGATAAGATCAGAACTGTCGAGTTACACAAATTCCATTGTCAAGAAAACACAAAATTTATGAAAGTCCTAAGTGAAGTTAACTAAAACAAAAATATAAAACTTAAACAATGAACCTTCAAATTACCATTAAAAAAAATTATTCATTAATTCAAATTTTTCCTTAAAAAAGAATATTGCACTAAATTTACTTCTTTCAATCTCGACGATTGGTTATTCATAGGCTATTATGAGTTGAAGACAAGCCGCTATGGTGAAATTGGTAGACACGCTGCTCTTAGGAAGCAGTGCTAGAGCATCTCGGTTCGAGTCCGAGTAGCGGCACGCCTTCTTCTAAAAAAGAGAAATAGATCCTATAATGAATTCAATTCCCGATTTACATTTTGTAATTTAAATTAAGGTACTTTTCCTTTTTTAAGATTTTTTATGATATTTTCAACCTTAGAGCATATATTAACTCATATTTCTTTTTCTATATTTTTAATTGTAATTACAATTCAGTTGATAAACTTTTTAATTGATGAAATAATCAAACTATATGATTCGTCAGAAAAGGGAATGGTTGTTTCTTTTTTATGTATAACAGGATTATTAATTACTCGTTGGATTTATTCGGGGCATTTTCCACTAAGTGATTTATATGAATCATTAATTTTCCTTTCGTGGAGTTTCTCCCTTATTCATATTGTTACGTATTTAAAAAAAAATAAAAATTTATTAAGCATAATAACAGGCCCGAGTGCTATTTTTACCCAAGGTTTTGCTACTTCAGGTCTTTTAACTAAAATACATCAATCTGAAATACTAGTACCTGCTCTTCAATCTGAATGGTTAATAATGCACGTAAGTATGATGATATTGGGCTACTCGGCCCTTTTATGCGGATCACTATTATCAGTAGCACTTTTAGTTATTACATTTCGAAAAAGAAGAAAGATTTTTTTTAAGAGTAATCATTTATTAAATGCGTCGTTTTTATTTAGTGAGATTAAATATATGAATGGCGGGACTAACGTTTTAGTTTTTAAAAATACTGCTTTTCTTTCTGCTAATAATTATTACAGGTCTCAATTAATTCAACAATTGGATTATTGGAGTTATCGGGTTATTAGTCTAGGATTTATCTTTTTAACCGTGGGTATTCTTTCAGGAGCAGTATGGGCTAACGAAGCATGGGGGTCATATTGGAGTTGGGATCCGAAGGAAACTTGGGCATTTATTACTTGGATCATATTCGCGATTTATTTGCATACTCGGACAAATATAAAATTGCAGGGTGCAAATTCTGCAATTGTGGCGTCAATAGGCTTTCTTCTAATTTGGATATGCTATTTTGGGGTGAATCTGTTAGGAATAGGGCTACACAGTTACGGTTCATTTGCATTAACATCTAATTAAATTAAAGTAAGGGTTCTTAGTGTAAATCGACGAGAACTGTGTGAATCAAATATTGTATTGATTCACACAGTTCTCAACCATATGGTATTCCAATTATTTTTTATTAATTAATAAAAAATAATACTCTTTTTTTGTTTTATTCATAAAAAAAACTATCTATAAAAGGAATTAGATAGGATAACTTCAACCTTATCAACCGATAATGAAAGAACAAGATCGGGGTACATACCAATACCTATTACGGGTAAAAAGATACAGATCGAAAGGAATAATTCTCGCGGTCCAGAATCAAAAACAAAATAATTTGGGGCATTAAATAGCTTATATCCATAGAACATCTGGCGTAACATAGATAATAAATAAATAGGAGTTAATATCATTCCAATTGCCATTACAAAAGTAATTACTATTTTGGGGATTAAAAGGTATTTTTGGCTGGTAATTATTCCAAAAAAAGTTATCAACTCGGCAACAAAACCACTCATACCTGGTAATGCAAGGGAAGCCATCGAAAAGCTACTGAACATTGTGAATATTTTTGGCAGCGGGATAGCTATTCCCCCCATTTCATCAAGATAAACAAGACGAATTCTATCATAGGTTGTTCCTGCCAAGAAAAAAAGCGCAGCACCAATAAATCCATGCGAGATTATTTGTAAAAGGGCTCCGTTCAGTCCTGTATCCGTTATCGAACCAATTCCTATAATTATGAAACCCATATGGGATACAGAGGAATAGGCTATTCTTTTTTTTAAATTCCGTTGGCCAAGAGATGTTAAAGCTGCATAGATGATTTGCAAGGTACCTACTATTACCAACCAAGGAGCAAATATAGAATGGGCGTGAGGTAGTAGTTCCATATTGATACGAACCAACCCATATGCTCCCATTTTTAATAAGATTCCGGCTAGAAGCATACAAGTACTGTAATGCGCTTCTCCGTGGGTATCTGGTAACCAGGTATGTAGGGGTATAATCGGCGATTTGACAGCAAAAGAAATAAAAAATCCAATATAAAATATTATTTCTAAGATTACAGGATACGACTGATTAGCTGATGTTTCAAAATTTAATATTGGCTCGTTAGAGCCATATAAACCGATACCTAGAACTCCTATTAAGAGAAAAACGGAACCTCCTGCAGTGTACAAAATAAATTTGGTAGCTGAGTACAGACGTTTCTTCCCTCCCCACATAGCTAGAAGTAAATAAACAGGAATTAATTCTAACTCCCACATTATGAAAAAAAGTAAAAGGTCCTGAGAAGAGAATAATCCTATTTGACCGCTGTACATTGCTAACATCAGGAAATGAAATAATCGAGAATCTCGAGTAATTGGCCGAGCCGCTAAAGTAGCTAAAGTAGTGATAAATCCGGTCAGTAAAATGGGCCCTATAGAGAGTCCGTCTATTCCCAATCTCCAATGGAAATCAAAAAAATGTATCCATTTAGAATCCTCAACTAATTGGATTAATGGATCGTCCGATTGAAAATGATAACAGAATGTATAAGTTGTTAAAAGGAGTTCCAAAATGCATATACTTATAGTATACCAGCGGGTTTGCCTATTCCCTCTATGGGGAAGAAAGAAAATAAGGGAGCCGGTGAATATTGGGAAAACTACAATTATTGTTAACCAAGGAAAATAATTCGTGGTAAAGACAAGATACACTTGGACCACAAAACCCGTGCTCAAAATAAAATGATTTTGAGCACGAGTTTTATCGGTAAAAAAAAAATCAAATGGATTCAAGTAGAGTTTCCTGTAACAGATCAATAAGCTAGACCCATACTTCGGGTTGTTTCAGATCCTAAATAAACTCGAACACTCAAAAAATCCGTTGGACAGGCGGATTCACATCTTTTACAACCAACACAGTCCTCTGTTCTTGGAGCAGAAGCAATTTGTTTCGCTTTACATCCGTCCCAAGGTATCATTTCTAATACATCAGTAGGACAAGCCCGGACACATTGAGTACATCCTATACATGTATCATAAATCTTTACTGAATGTGACATTGGATCTATACATTTTTTAACGTTATAGATTTTCGATCTAGTAAGTTTAGAAACGAATCATATATTGAGATACCAGATGAATCAATAAATTATCCTAATTTTTATGAAAAATATACACTTCTGCGTTGTTAGGAGAGAGAACCAAAATACTTGGATTTATTATATTTTTGTACCCACAATCATACCTTACATAGTAAACGCACCTTCTTTTATCAAGCTATTCGAATTTATATGATTAATACTATTTATTCAACAAATTCGATTGGTTTATACAGGTTGATTTTCTATTACGATAAATTGATGAAACAATAGCCGATCCAATAGCTGCTTCAGCGGCTGCAATAGCTATAACAAAAATGGAGAAAATGTCTCCTTTTAATTGACGATTATCAAAAAAATCAGAAAACGTTACAAAATTTATATTAACCGCATTTAATAAAAGTTCAAGACACATAAGGGCTCTAACCATATTTCGACTTGTGATCAATCCATAGATACCGATAGAAAATAAATAAGCACTCAAAACAAGTACATGTTCGAGTATCATTAACCAACTCCTTATCAATCTTGATTCATTTCAATATGAACAACAATTCAACACATTCTATATACTTGTATATATAAAGGTTGGAATAAAGTAAAGTAATTCGTTGGTAATAGATTGACCTAAAGTCTTTCTCTTTTATCAAGCCCTTTATTTTATCAAAGATTTTATGAAGTAAAACGGATGTGATAACCAAGAACAAAGTTTGATTTAAATTCCTAGTTTAAAAGAATTATTATTGACGAGCTACAGCAATTGCACCTATTAAAGCAACTAAAAGAATTATTGAAATGAATTCGAATGGAAGAAAAAAATCGGTTGATAAATGAATTCCAATTTGTTGACTATTACTTATCAAATCTTGCTCTACAATCTGATTTGATTTTGTAGTCCAAATAATTCCGTACCATGACGTATCTAAAATAGTAGCAATGAGTGAAATAAAAAGACTTGTACAAACTATCGAAGTAACTCCATCTCCCACGGTCCAAAGATAAAAATCTTTGTAATATTCTGAACCATTCATGAACATAACAGCAAAAATGATTAAAACATTTATAGCTCCTACGTAAATAAGGAGTTGCGCGGCAGCTACAAAATAGGAGTTCGATAGAATATATAATAGAGATATACAGACAAGAACCAACCCCAACGAAAAGGCAGAATAAATTGGATTGGGAAGTGCTACTACTCCTAGACCCCCTAATATAAGACCCGATCCCAGAAAGACTAAAAGAAAATCATGTATTGGCCCAGGTAAATCCATTTATTTTATAGAAAAAATATATAAATCTAAATCTTTCATGATTTTATTGACCTGACCGGGAAAAAATAAAGCACTCAGGTACTTTTAAATTGTAAAACAAATAAGTGTAGATTGATGTAGATAAAGTTATTGGATCACCCGTATTTCCTATTCGAGTTTAAACCTATATATTTTGAATAAAAAAATTCATTCTTTTAGGTTCAAACTGAACCTCAGTAATTAAAAATTTGTTGATTAAAAAAAAAAAGGATCTATTTTTTTATTTGAGGGTAATTAAAAATTGTTCGAATTGTATAATCATCAATTACCGATACAGGTAATCGACCCAACGCAATTTGATTATAATTTAATTCATGACGATCATAAGTAGAAAGTTCATATTCTTCAGTCATTGATAAACAATTAGTTGGACAATATTCAACACAATTACCACAAAATATACAGACCCCAAAATCAATACTGTAATTAAGCAAGCGTTTCTTTCTAATATCCGTTTCCAATTTCCAATCAACAACAGGTAGATCTATAGGACATACACGAACACACACTTCACAAGCAATACATTTATCAAATTCAAAGTGGATTCGGCCTCGGAAACGTTCCGAGATAATCAATTTTTCATAGGGATATTGAATAGTTACTGGTAAACGATTTGCGTGGGACAAGGTAATCATGAAACCTTGACCGATGTATCGGGCTGCTCGTATTGTTTGTTGACCATAATTTATGAACTCAGTTACCATAGGGAACATATAGTGAATATTTTTAAAAAGGTTTTTTTCTTTCTCTTGTTTGAGAGAAGTTGTGAATATTATTGTAGTTCTTTAGAGTGAAAGAAGTTGGGACGAAGTTGTTAATAATAGATTACCTAGAGAAATAGGTAAAAGAAATTTCCATCCGAGATTTAAAAGTTGGTCCATTCTCAGTCTCGGTAAAGTCCACCTTGTTACAATAGGAATGAACAAGAATAAATAAGTTTTTGTTAATGTAATAAAGATACCGATTATTGTTCCAAAGACTTTACCGGCTTTATTTATATCAAAAAATCCAGGAACAAATATATACGGAATAGAAAAATTCCACCCCCCCAAGTAAAGAACTGTTACAAATAATGAAGAAACTAATAAATTAAGATACGAAGCAATGTAAAATAAACCAAATTTGATACCGGAATATTCGGTTTGATAGCCTGCTACTAACTCCTCTTCTGCTTCTGGTAAATCAAAGGGTAATCTTTCACACTCAGCTAGAGAAGAAATTAGAAAAATGATAAACCCTATAGGTTGACGCCACAAATTCCACCCCCAAAAGCCATACTTTGATTGGGCTTCAACTATATCAACTGTACTTGAACTGTTAGATAATTATAGTCGATGATAACATCACTGTTCCATCGCTATTTCAGAACCGTACATGAGACTTTCACCTCATACGGCTCCTCACGGTCACAAATAAATCTAAAGAACCTTCGCCCTTTTTTAATCTTGATATTTGATAGGATAGATAAATACCCTATCTAAGGCTAAGGCTAAGGTTCCGAATTAGACCAATGGAATTCTGTCTGCTATATTTTAATAAAAAAAAAGCGCTTCTGAATTTATCTTATCCTTTATAAATTTTCTTTGTTGATTAAAAACTAAATCCTTGAATAAAAAACCTTTTTGTAAAAATAGTACATAGCTATTTCAACCTATTATTTTTATTACGAAAAAAAATTAATTGGACACAACATTAGTGTTCATAAATCATGACAAAAATATATCTATTTTAATAAAAATATCTGTGTATCCAGGAAAAATAAATTTTTCCATTCTAGTCTTTCTATTTTATTTCGTTACTATTCTTCTTTCTCAGAAAAAGGGACTTTAACCAAAGTAAAAGGGAAAAGATTACTTCGTTCTTGATAGTTTTTTTTTTATCAGTGGATAGGAACATACTCTGGATCGGAATTGTAGGGAGTACTTCTTTATCATTTCTACTAACTTAAAGTCCCAAATTTAATTCCTTTTCTGTACAGAAATATCCTCTTGGATAACTCCTATAAACTCCATTACGAATCCTTTGTGTATCTTGGTCTTCCTAACCATCCACCTATTTTTGTTCAACCTTGCATTATGTTAATATCTATAGTCATAGATATTAATTAAAAACTTTATTTAATATGATTGATCTTTTGAACCCGTTTCAAGTCATGATTACTAATCAACCATTCTTGGGGTAAACCGTCTCTACTACTTTTACTTAACTCTTGTACATAGGAAATGAGATTCAAACCCTTATTACTTTACTGCAAATTTACAAGCCGTTTTCTTTCACTCATATAACTATCTTGTTTAATTTTTCAATTCAAATGATGAATCAAAAAATAAAAAATCCCCTATTTCTTTCACTTTCTCGGAAGAAATAGGGGATTTTTTACGTCTCACCGAATCACACGTAGAGATATTGATAATACACATAGAGTTAATGGTATTTCATAACTAATTGATTGGGCAGCAGCCCGTAAACCACCTAAAAAGGAATATTTATTGTTTGATCCATATCCTGACATAAGAAGTCCAAGGGGAGAAATACTCGAAACAGCGATCCATAAAAAAACACCAATACTAAGATCGGCTAGAACAAGGTTATAGCTAAAAGGAATTACTGAAAAACTGAGTAAAATGGATATGACTGCTATAGACGGCCCAATACTGAACAAAAGAGAATCTCCTCTAGATGGAAGAAGATTCTCTTTGAAAAGTAGTTTTGTACCATCTGCTAGGGCTTGAAGGATTCCCAAGGGGCCGGCATACTCAGGACCAATACGTTGTTGTATACCCGCCGAAATTTCTCGTTCTAACCAAACAATTACTAGTACGCCGATTATAATTCCTAATACAAGAGCTAAAATAGGGACAAGAATCCATATGATTCCGTACAGTTCTTTTAAGGATTCCAATCTGGAAAACGAATTGATAGCTTTTATTTCTGTTGTATCAATTATCATTTCAACGATCAACTTCTCCCATAATGATATCTATGCTACCTAGTATTGTCATAATATCAGCCAATTTCATTCTTTTAACTAAATGAGGAAGGATTTGCAAATTGATAAAACCCGGCGGGCGAATTTTCCATCTCCAAGGAAAAACAGTCTGATCCCCTATCAAAAAAATTCCCAATTCTCCTTTTGGGGCTTCAACTCTCACATAAAGTTCTTGTTTTGACAATTCAAAAGTAGGAGAAGGTTTTTTACTAATAAATCTATATTCAAAATCATTCCATTCGGGATCTTTTACTCTAGCCAAGCGCCGGGTTTCTAAATTTTCATAGGGACCCCCTGGGATTCCTTCCAGAGCCTGATGAATAATTTTGATAGATTCTGTCATTTCACCGATTCGTACTAAATAACGAGCTAATGAATCTCCCTCTTTTTGCCATTGAACCTGCCAATCTAATTCGCCGTAACACTCATAACGATCAACTTTACGAAGATCCCACTGTATTCCGGAAGCTCGTAGCATTGGTCCTGATAAACCCCAATTTTTTGCTTCTTCTCCACCAATAATGCCTACACCTTCAACACGTTCTAAAAATATAGGATTTCGTGTAATAAGCTTTTTATATTCAGCAACCCTTGTTAAAAAATAATCGCAAAAATCCAAACATTTATCTATCCAGCCATAAGGTAGATCAGCAGCTACCCCTCCAATACGAAAATAATTATGCATCATTCGCATACCAGTAGCTGCTTCCAATAGGTCATATATTAATTCTCTTTCTCGAAAAATATAGAAGAAGGGGGTCTGTGCCCCAATATCTGCCATAAAAGGGCCTAGCCATAACAAATGCGAAGCTATACGACTCAACTCCAACATAATTACTCTGATATAGCTAGCCCTTTGTGGTACTTGAATATTTCCTAACTGTTCGGGTCCATTTACCGTTATTGCTTCTGTGAACATAGTAGCTAAATAATCCCAACGTGTTACATAAGGCAAATATTGTATAATTGTTCGGTTTTCTGCAATTTTCTCCATCCCTCTGTGTAAATAACCCAATATTGGTTCACAGTCAATAACATCTTCACCATCTAGAGTAACGATGAGTCGAAGAACACCATGCATTGATGGGTGTTGAGGACCCATATTTACTATCATGAGGTCTTTTCTTGTAACTGAAGCAGTCATAAGTTTTTTATCGATTCATTCTTCCATGAATTGCTGAAAGTGAAAATAAGTTTTTAAAAATATAAATGAAAAAATACCAAGATTCCGCAAATTAACTAGTTTTTCTTTCTCGAATACCCAACCGGTTAATTAATTCTTTATAACGTACTCTGTCTTTTTTTGACAAATCAGCCAGTAGTCGTTGACGTTTTCCCAAAATTTTCTGCAAACCCCTCTGGGCTAAATAGTCCTTTTTGTGTAATTCTAAATGAGAAGTAAGTTTTCGTATTTTATTGGTAAAACTTAATACTTGAAATTCAACAGACCCTTTGTTTTCTTCTTGAGAACTAACTGAGTTTTCTTCTTTAGTAACTAAGTTTTCTTCTTGAAAAAAAATTGGAAAAAATGGATATGCATTTACCATAAAATTACCTGCCCCCTTTTATTTTTTTTTTTATTAAAGATATGTATTTTAATGTTAATGATCAGTAATAATAATGCTAGTCATTAACAATTTTAACTATATATGATATATATACAAAAATTATATATACAAAAATCAGAATTTCTTTATTTATGGATTAAAAAATTTTTCAATTCTTTATTTTAAATTATTAATTATTATTTAATTTATAAATTTAGCGCATATATTTTTGAATTCAAAAAAGTGAATAATTTGAACCTCGCCTCCAATTTTATATATTAAATATTTTGTTGATTCACTAGATCTAATTGATATATCTTCTATGGTAAAAGAAAAATTTAAGTTTTAAACCTCGGATACATACGGATCCTTAACATACTAAAGCGGCTGCCGTTATTTGTATTAAACCAATAACGATTCATACAAGCTAAATCTTCTAATCGATAATTAGGCCAAAGAAAAAACTGGAATTGAATTAATTCATTTTTCTCTCTAATATTTTTTGACCAGTTCTCATTATAACATACTGTATTTATATCCACAGCCTTACTTCTTTTTGAATTGAAACAAATGAGAATTCTCAACTCTCTACGACGTCTAGATGATAAAATATTTTCAGGAACAAGCAAATTAAAATTATTTTTATCCCTATTTATTATTATTTTTTGATATTCTGAAATGGACTCATTAAAATGAGTCTTATGAATATATCCTTGTTCGTGGTATCTTTGATTACTTGTTTTGTACTTACTTTTATGAACCAAGTAAATACTTATGGTTTGGTACATAAGAAATTTTCCATCATTTTTTACAGACACACGGGCGGGTTCGATAATAAATAGTCCCTTTTTCATCAATTCCGGAAAAGTTAAATTATGTTCAATCAACATTATATCCAAAGAGAGTTCTCCTCGTTGAATCGAGGATATAGTAATTTTTCTTGGATTATTCAGTCTAAGCAGGAGACAGTATACCTTGATATTATTGATTATTTTTTGATTCAAAGAATCGTCCCATCTCAATTGAAAAAGCAAATAACGTTTCAGGAAGAGATCCATTTCAGCTTCAGCCTTACTTTTGTATTGTTTTTTCTTTTTACGCTTTTTACTGTCAGATTCCGCAACATTTTCTTCAATACCTTTTTGCTGGTTTGATAGAAGGGATCCAAAATTACCTTGTCCTTGGGGTTCTTCTTTATTTTTATTACTTATTTTTTTTGCATTGGTGTTTTTATTTGTACTTGCCCCAATATTTTCATTTTGAGTCGAATTTAAAAGAATAAATTTGTGTCGTACAATCCATGGTTTTATTTGATATACATTATATAGTTGTAAAAATTCTGGGAATAACCAAAGTTCCAGATTAGGTATTGGACTTTCTTCATTCATTCCCATCCAATCAAAAAACATTCTTTTGGTGATATTTGTTGAATTTTTTTTCTTTTCTTGATGAATCGTAAGATAAAAAAGATCTTTTTTATCTAATTTATCAACTATTTGGTAATGATTAGTACCCGTCTTACTACTTTGGTTAATCTTGGTATCGATCTGTATCCAGGTTTCAAGATTTTCTTTTGTTTTAAGATAAAATTTTAAGATTTTCCAGTCAAAATATTTTCTATCTTCATTTTTTTCGATATATATATAACCGCTTTTTCCTAGATAACTATTGATAGGAGTAATCTCCAGGATATCAAGAAAGTTGTATTTATGTATGTTGTAATTGTAAAAGAGTTCCTGGTTATTTTTTATTTCCAATCGTAATCCATAATTATAAATAGAGGAGGCCCTCTTTTTTTCATAATTAAGGAATTTATATGATAAAAGGTCATATCTATTGTATTTTGGAAAGTTTTCTTTTTCATTCAATAATGAATATACTTCATAATCATTTTTTTTTATGTAAAAATTTAATTGGTTTTTATCATATGACTCCGATTTATTAATTTTTTTTTTATCCATACGACGTTGATTGATTATATTACGCCATCGTTGTGGTATTAATCTAGACCATCTAATCTGAGATAAATCATATTGATAATGTCTTCTTAACCAGTTTTTCCAGTCATTCATTGCATAATTATGAAGTTTTTTATGTTCAAATTTGGTTTTAAATATTCCTTGTGTTCCAAAAAAATCCTTTATTTCAGTCTTAAGAAATGAAGACGTTCCCTGATATTGAAGAACAGATTGTAATTTATACAAATTGATAACTTGTGTTTGGGATAATCTATAAAATACATATGCTTGTGACAAGTAGGAAAAATCACTAAAAATATGTGAATTTTGTTTAATAACAATATCAAGTGACTTTTTTATAGTTGAAATAAAACTACTTGTATTTTGTTTACTCATTTTTTCTTTATTTGGTTCATTATTGAAAATGCATTGATAAATAATTTTTTTTGTTGATTCAAGAAAAAGTTGTGTATTGATTCGGGGAATATTAATGATAGATAAAAAAATATCTATGTATATTCTTTCAATTATAAATTTTATAAAATAATTGAATTGATAGGTTAATAGGGCATTTATTCTTTTTGATATTTGAAAAATATTTTTTTGTGACTTAAATTTTTTAGGATTATAACTTCTTTTGTTAGGACTAATATTTATTGCTGAAGTTCTTTTTTTTTTCTCTTTTTTAATTCTTTCTATTTGATTTATAATTATATTTATTCTATCAGTCAGATCTTTATTCTTTTTTTTTAATGAAGATTTTGACCGAGCCAGAGGTTTAATCTGATTAAATGATTCATCAATTATTTGATTTCTTATCGTAGAATCCTTTTCTTTTTTACTTTCATTGGATTTATATGCTTCTCTTAATCTAAACCTAAATAAGAGAATTTTATTAAGTTCTTTTATTAGTTTTTTTATAAATATAACATTTTTCATAATCCATTTTTTTATTTCTTTAAAAACTTTTAGAAGGAATTTTGTTTTTCCTTTTAAAATATTTAGGGCTATAAAGTACTTCT